GGAAGCCCAAGAAACTACCCGACCTCGTACGTCTGTAACAGTTACAATAGTATTGTTGAAACTCGCTTGAACATGAATAACTCCTTTCGGTATTCGACGTTCATTCTTATGTGAACCAATACGTGCATTCTTACGTAAACCAATTTTTGCTATAGGTTTTGTCATATTTTATTATCTCATATTCATAAGAATAAAAAAAATAAGGAAGAATCAGAGATATACAGAAAGATACGCGGAATATCCATTTTATATGAAAACTGATTCTTTTTTCTTTCTTTTTACATGTACATGGGTTTTTTTCTTTTATAAAGTTCTTTATTTAGAACTTGAGAAGAATTATCCCTGTCTCTGTTTATGTCTCGGATTGGAACAAATTACTATAATTCGCCCGTGCCTACGGATCAGTCGACATTTTTCACAAATTTTACGAACAGAAGCCCTTATTTTCATATTTTTTATTCCTTACCTTCATTCTGAATCTATTTTTTTGGAAACAAAAATTAGTTTTTTTTTTCGAATTATACCCCTACGAGGGGGATGTTTAAAAGAATGATCTAATTGTTCGAATCTTTTTTTCGAAGTCTATAAATTATGCGTCCCCTGGTTGAATCATAACGACTCATTTCGATTTTTACTCTATCTCCGGGTAGTATACGTATAAAACTGCGTCGGATTCTCCCTGAAATATAACCTAGAATTAGATCTTGATTATCTAATCGAACTCGAAACATACCGTTGGAAAGTGACTCAGTAATTAAACCCTCATGAATCAATTTTTGTTCTTTCATTTCAGATAACCCCCTTTAAGTATCAACTACTAGAGGAAGAGTTCTATAATTCTATAATTCACTTCTCCTCTCTATTTTACAAATAGATAAATAGTAAATTCGAGAGAGTATTAAGTTACCGCAGGATAATCACCATATATAACACAAAATTTCTCCTCCAATTTTTGCTAGTCGAGCTTCTCGATCTGTCATTATACCTCGAGCAGTAGAAAGAATTAGAATCCCCATTCCGCCTAAAATCTTAGGAATTTGTTGATAGTTGGAATAAATTCGTAGACCGGGTCGGCTGATACGCTTTAAAATAATTTTATTCCCTTTCCTAGTCTTTCTATGTCGTAAGGTTAAAACCAAGAATTTTTTTTTACTTTCTTGATGTTTTCGAACGTTTTCAATAAAACCTTCTCGTAAAAGTATTTTAACAATATTTTTAGTGATATTAGTAGATGCTATTTGAACCCTTCCCTTTTTATCCATGTCAGCATTTCTTATAGAAGTTATTATATCGGCAATAATGTCCCTACCCATGACGAATTATAGTTATTGGTGCCTCCTCATTTTTGATATAATCAACATGCTTTTTTTGTTTTAGTTTAATTTTTTATTGAATTTTTTTTATTATTAAATTTATTATTAAATTATAATTTCTTTTAATTAAAAGTATATGCATGAGACACGATCTATTAATTGGATCTATTTCAGATATTCGAATTAATAGAAAATCGAATATAAATTCTAGAATTATATATTCTATTCTATATCTATACTATGATATAAATATGATATAACTAGAAATAAAAATAGGAATGAATATACTATAAAATAGTATAATTTAATATATCAAAATATAAAATATAAATAGTCGAATAATAATAATTAATTAATTAATAAATTATAAAAATAAATTATATAAATTATAAATTAATATAATAATTATAATAATATATAATGAAGACTATAAGACTTCGGGTGCTAATGAAACTATTTTAGTAAAATTCAACTGTCTCAATTCCCGAGCAATCGCACCAAAAATTCGAGTTCCTTTTGGATTTCCTTCTTTATCAATGATAACCGCTGCATTGTCATCATATCGTATTATCATGCCATTTTCACGTTTGAGTTCTTTACACGTGCGTACAATCACAGCTCTAATTACTTCTGATCTTTCTAGAGGCATGTTGGGCACTGCTTCTTTGATTACAGCAACAATAACATCGCCAATATGAGCATATCGTTGATTACCAGTTCCTATGATTCGAATACACATCAACTCTCGAGCTCCGCTGTTATCCGCTACATTTAAAAGGGTCTGAGGTTGAATCATATCATTTTTTTTTTTTTTTTTTTTATCTCTTATTTCAATGCAAGGGACAAGGGAAAAAATAAATATTGTCTGTCCAGAGATAAAGAAATCCGCGTTTGTTTTTTCATTCTCAATACACCTTTACTTACTTTTGTTTACCTATCCTGATCCTGAAATAACAAATTGAGTTCGTATAGGCATTTTGCATGCAGCTATTTTCATAGCTGCTTTGGCTACAGTTTCTGATACTCCACTTATTTCATAAAGTATTCGGCCCGGTTTAACAACGGATACCCAATATTCGGGGGATCCCTTCCCCGAACCCATACGTGTTTCCATAGGTCTTACTGTAACAGGTTTGTCGGGAAAGATACGTACCCATACCTTTCCACCACGACGTGCATATCGTGTCATTGATCTTCGCCCTGCTTCTATTTGTCTAGCTGTGATCCAAGCAGGTTCAAGTGCCTGAAGAGCATATCTTCCGAAACAAATATGATTGCCTCGGCAAGATATTCCCTTCATTCTACCTCTATGTTGTTTACGAAATCTGGTTCTTTTTGGGTCATAGTTGATGGTTGTTTCTGAATTCCATCTCTACTGCAGAACCGGACATGAGAGTTTCTTCTCATCCAGCTCCTCGCGAATCACTAGACGTGTTTGTTTATGGATAATGCTTATTTCTTTTACTTTTCAAAAATTTTCTAAAGTATTTAACTTTACCTCATATTGAATCATCCAAAAAGTCATACAATAAATGAAATATAAATTTAAATAAAAAAAATAAATATAAAAATAAAAAATATAAAACAAAAGGTTACGCGGGCGAATATTGACTCTTTTCTCTTTTATTTGTAGGGTCATTTTATGACTAGTCAGAAGAAATCTATGTTATTCTTGGTTCATTCCGCCATCCTACCCAATGAATCATTAGGATTGATTCTTTTTCAATCAAATCCTATGTAGTCACAGGTTCCATCGTTCCCATAGCTTCTCCATTAATGCTTAGGCCTGAACTCTGCAATGGAGCTCCCAACAAAATCAGTTATTTGTTTCTGAGTCAATCTCCTCAGTTTTCTTAACCCGAAGCTCGATTCAATTATTCATCTATGTTTCTATTATTTATATCCTTATTCTATCTTATTATTTATTTATCTATCTTATTAGATAGATAATCTCTATATTGATTATTGATTAGATTATTATTATTTAGTAATTATTTATATTTAGATTCTTTATTATTATGATCATATATTCATTCTATTTTTTATTATATTATATTTATGTTATATTTATATGTATAATATTTTATTATATTAATATTAAATATTATATTATATTTGATATTAGAGATATTATAATTATAATTTATATTTTTATTATTTTATTTATATTTTTTATATTTATTGTATATTGATGTTGATGCTTTATCACACTGCCTTTTTTTATGGGGTGATTTTTCATAAACCATACATATTGGAATCATATATCATTTATCATTGAGATCTTTATTCTCTCTTTCTATCATCCTTTCATTTTTCTACATCCCTTTTTTTTTCATAATTTATAATTAGATTTATTTTTTATGAAAAAAATTTCAGTTGCTATAACTATTATAACTATATAATCGATTCAGTCATATAGTGACTGTTTCTTGGGATCTCGACAATACGAAGCAATAAGTTGGTTATTAGTTTTGAGTTTTTTTAGTTTTGATCGTTACTAAGTTTATAGTGGGGTCATCTTTTTTTTGTAATCTCAACTCTAAATAAAAAACTAAAACTAACGAGTCACACACTAAGCATAGCAATTATACGAAACCTAAATTAAAGAGTAAATCGAATTTTTATTCAACCTTATAGAATTATAATTGTTTGTTTTTCTATTGCTCAGCAGAATGGCGAGATAAGTAAAGGTCCATTATTCTTATTCTTGGTTTACAAATACCCAAATTTTTATGCCTAAGACTCCATAGATAGTTCTAATTGTATGGGAACAGTGATCAATTTTAGCCCGAATTGTTTGTAAAGGAACCCTACCTTCTCTGATCCATTCGACACGTGCAATCTCTTTTCCGTCGATACGCCCTGCGATTTGTACTTGAATTCCTTTTGTATCCGTTTGTTCAGTTAATTCAATAGCTTTCTTCATTGCCTTTCGAAATGAAACTCTATTTTTTAATTGTAAAGCTATATATTCTGCAAGAATATTAGGTTGTCCATAAGGCTTTTCAATTCTTGTGATAGCAATGTTGAGTCTCCGATTTACAGAACGAAACTCTTTTTGTACATTCATCTGTAATTCTTCGACTCCCCCTGTTCGTCCTTCTAATAATAAATTGGGAAATCCAATATAGATTATGACCTGAATAAAATCTATTCTTTTTTGAATCCCTATATGGGCAATTCCTTCAAAACCTGAGGATATTCTCTTATTTTTTTGTACATAGTTCTTAATACAATTCCGTATTTTTTCATCTTCTTGTAGGTCCATGGAAAAATTTTTTGGTTGTGCGAACCAAAAAGAATGATGACTTTGAGTTGTTCCAAGTCTGAAACCTAGTGGATTTATTTTTTGTCCCATATTTTTCTACCCTTTGTTCCATTCATATTTTTTTATAAATTTATAAATATAAAATAGGAATCTAAATTCTGTTTCTTTAGATGAATCTAAAATTTCTGTTTTTCTTTTAAAACAATCTTTATATGACAAGTGGTTTTTTTTATTAGACAACTACGTCCTCGAGCCCGAGTTCTTAACTTTTTAACAATAGCGCCTCTGTTAACTTCAGCTTTACTAATAAATAAATCAGCTTCATTTAAACCCATATTATGACTAGCATTTGCTGCTGCAGAATAAACTAATTGTAAAATTGGATAAGATGCTCTATAAGGCATTAGTTCTAATATCAT